CCCACATTAGGATTACTTGTTAATGGTTGATCAAGTTTGATGGATTCGCCTTCTGAAACAAGAAGTTCTGGTCCTGGGGGGATACTATCAATCACTTGACGCCCCTCTGGCGCATCTGTTATAGTTATTTCATACCCCCCTTTTTCTTTTCGTATTATTTTGCTTACTATACCCGCTGCTGTAGCATTATAAACCGTATTGTTACTCTTGCTCCCGTCGGGATAAATCTGACCCCTTCCCCTGTTCCCGCCTACGTATATGGGATATTTTAAGAAGTACGCATCCTTCTTAGCAGCAGGGTCCGGAGAAAGAATAGGAAAGGTGATTTCACTATATTTTTGACCAGGAACAGGACCTATCACAAGAATATTCTTTTTAGCGGGGCGATAACTCTGAAAAGAGAGATTACCTATCTTTTCTTTCATCTCTGGCGAAATACGATCAGGAGGGGCTAATTCAAACCCCTCGGGTAAAATAAGCACGGCCCCCACATTCAAAGCTCCCTTTTTACCATTAGCAAGAACTTGTTTTAGTTGCATATCATAAGGAATTCGAACAACTGCTTCAAATACAGTATCTGGAAGTACCGCTTGTGGAACCTCAATACCCACGGGCTTATTAGCTAAATGACAATTCGCGCATACAATACGACCAGTTGCTTCGCGCGGATTTTCATAACCCTGCTGTGCAAAAATGGGATATGCATTTGAAATGTATGCCCCAGTTATTATATATATCATGAGCGATACGGAAATGGAGCGAGTAATCTCTTCCTTTATCCAAGAGAGGGTCTTTCTAGTTTGCATGGTCCAGTCGTTGATCCAGAAAATTTATACAATAAAATTAGGTAGGTCGCTAGGATAGTTCCCTATCCACGATGCTGCTAGTTACTGAAAAATTTTTACTAAAATATAGGAGGAATCCGAATCTATTGGATGTATAGAAAAAATAAGTATATAAAAAAAAATAAGATTTTGAATGTTTTATTTTACTTATGGACAAAATAACAAAATTCTAATTGGATCGGTGGATCATTTTTCAGTCATTCATTGAATGATAAATCACTACAAGTGACGGAGATACACGATTTAAATAACGGAAGATCCAATATTTAAAAATTGTATCGAAAATGACTGGAAAGGTGGAAACAAGTCCAGATATAATTTGATCATTATGAGCAAATCCAAAATCCTTGTAGAAAGAGCTAATCATTAGTTCCCAACCGTGGGGTGAATGGAATCCTATACATAAGTCGGTTAATAAAAGAATAGAAAGGGCTTTTATCGTGTCGCTTAAGTTATATATGAATTCTTGAATCCAAGAATTAAGAATAATAAGTTCTTCATTAACTAAAAAAGAATAACCACTTAGAATAACGAAACAGATTATATTTGTCGAGAAGTGCAAAATCGTATAGATACGATCTGCGTTGTGCATCTTGATCAATTGGATCGTTTCTTTGTGGATTCCGATACGAAACTTTTGTAGATGTGTTTCGGGGTATTCCTTTATCATTTCGTCCAACAGGAAGAGTTCCTCAAATTCTATTAATTTTTCTAGAATACTCTTTTCTTGAATATCATTTAAAAAAGTTTCGGATTTACTAGTATTCCACCAATTAATAATCCAAGATCCCATACTTTTATTAAATGAAAAAGAGACCCACCAGGGCAAAAATACTATAGACGTAAGATATAGAAGGGGAATGAATGCTTTTTTTTCCATTTTTGCGTCTGTGAATTTTTAATGAATCCGCTTCATTCGTCAACTCTATACGATCTAATATTTCTATCAAGCATAAGTTCTATTCTAATATTAGAATTTAGAATAGAAAGCTTCGAACTCCCGAATCTATTCCCTCGTTTTTATTTGTGAGTCAGTGGTTAGTCCTTGAATTTTGTGAATTTACATACGCATAAAAAAAAGTTTGCGGACAAAATTTCAAATTTTTCCGTTTTCCGTATATAGTATATATAATCTACGTCTTCTTTGGTTCATCAGTATTATGAAGAAATTTCAGTTAAGTTATGTTATAGAAAAAAAAAAAGGAAAAAAAAAAAAGAGGATTTTTTGGTTTTTTACCTCCTGCTAAGAAAAGTGCTTCGTTTATTTCAAAATACTTCAATTGGTACACGCAAAAAATAGGCCAATTCCGCTGCTTTTTGCTCAATTTCTCGTGGAGTCAAATTCTCATCAGTACGAGTCAAAGGAATGGCCCCCTGGCCTCTGATTTCCATATAAAGGACACGCCGAGCATTAAAACCCTCTTTAACTTCTATTCTGATAGACTGAATATCTTTCATAAAGAATCGGAGTAAGATGCGACGATTTTTTCCTGGGAATCCCCAACGAAAAATACACACTATTCCTTCTTTTCTATCGAATCGATCATAACCACTACCTACATTCCACGAAATTGTGCACCACAAATAAGAGCTAATAAACAGACCGGCGAGCCCATAGAACGACATCACGATACCTTGTGGAAAAAAAATGATTTCCTGAGACGGGAATAAAGATATCAAATTTCTGTCAAGATAACTGGAAATTCCAATCAATAAAAACCCCAATGAACCTAAAAAAAGTATAATGGCCCAGCAGAAATTACTTATTTTTCGAGACCCCGCTATAAGTTCTATCCATATATGTTCTGATCGCCAACTCATACTAGATCTAGTTACATTTTATTGGAAGTGGGAGACCGGCCAAAATGAATTTTACTTTACATTTTTTTGTTTCCGAAGGAACTTTCATCAACTTGCACTATTCTGATGTGAATCTTTCGAAGCAATTGGTTAGATCTAAAAGTAAAATAATAGGAGCCCTCTCATATGATCCCCTATCTACACATATATAGCTACATGGGCTTTACATTTATTTCAGGCATTCGCCCCAATCGCGACTTATTTTCAATATTTTCAAATAGCTCGTTTACTCATATATCAGATTTACGTTTACGCCTGCCCTTTCTTTTCTGTTTGAAAGAAGCCACAAGTTATACCATATTATACTGAATAGATATCTGTGTTATAATCCAAGTCTAAGTCTTGAAAAAAAAAATATATGAAATTTGCCCCCATCAGATCTAAAAAATCTTGTTTTTTTGAACATGAAGAGATAAAGAAGCCATTGCAATTGCCGGAAATACTAAGCCCACTAAAGGCACAAAAATAGAGGGTAAGTTGTTGAGAATTGTCATAGAATGGGCACCTCGATTTAATATTTGTACCTGTTATTTATTGTTATATTTATTTTTTTTACCTATTATCGCTATATTATATTGTTAGAAAGATATCTTAAATAGAAAGATCTCTTAAAATTATTAGAATTCCTATAATAATTATACTAAGTATATCTAACTGAGTATATATAATAAAGTGCAAGGAATATAGAACTAACTAAATGGACTTATTCATTTTTATACATCAAATACATGTATGATAATTCACTTGTTTGTTATTTTTCTATTATTTTTTTTTCTTGTCTTATAATTTGAATTTCATAATTATAATTTGAATTTAATAAAGAGTTTCTTCACCTTATAAATTCTTCCAAAATTCGTTATAATATAATACGAAAGGAAGAAAAGAACATGAAATTCGTTTTATTTATTATTTACTACCCTACCTCGCGAAAAAAGAATTCGCTCTTTTATCTTGTTCATAGAGGTTTCCTAATTAGGAATCAGGGATATCGGTAAAAAAAAAATTATCTGTATGATTCTTTCCATAATTCTCTCTTATGTCACCAAAACAAATCCATTCTTCGGATTTTTCCTTTGATTCCGATAAATAAATACTTAATAAATACTTATTCTAAATAGTTATTCGCCAGAAAGAAAATAATTTAAAGAATTCAATTTAATTAACTATTAACTTAAAGTTCTACTAAAGTTATGATTCAAAGGAAAGAAAGCGTGGAGCTGAAATAATTCACTCAGAACGCCCTTTAACAGATTACGTGGTACGATTGGATCAAATAAGCCCTTATGGAATAAAAATTCAGCCGCTTGTGAACCTTCTGGTACTGTCTTATTCAATGTTTGTTCAATTACTCTTTTACCTGCAAATGCAATGTAGGCGTTGGGTTCAGCAATAATGATATCCCCCAACATACCAAAACTAGCTGTCACCCCACCAGTCGTAGGAGATGTAAGGATTGATACATAAACTAACTTTTTATTCGATTGATAATCATATAAAGCAGCAGAAATTTTAGCCATTTGCATCAAGCTCAAACTTCCTTCTTGCATGCGTGCTCCTCCGGAAGCACACACTAGAATAAGAGGTAAAAATTGATTAGTAGCATACTCGATTAAACGAGTAATTTTCTCGCCTACTACCGATCCCATACTACCCCCCATAAACTGAAAATCCATAACCCCAATTGCTACGGGAATGCCGTTTAGTTGACCTATGCCGGTTTGAATGGCCTCGGTTAATCCTGTCTTTTTTTGATAAGAATCAATACGATCTTTATAAGGTTCCTCCTCTGAATGAAAGTCAATGGGATCCAGGGAGAACATGTCCTCATCCATAGGATCCCAAGTCCCTGGATCAATCGAAAGTTCAATTCTATCTGAACTACTCATTTTCAAATGATATCCACATTGTTCACAAATATTCATTTTTGATTTAAAAAATTTCTTATAATTTAATCCATAACAAATTTCACATTGAACCCACAAATGCTTGTATTTTTGAGTTACACCGAGATCATTAGAATTTTCTCTTAGAGCGAAATCGCTGCCGTTCGTGCTAGTTCTTAGCTTGGAATTCCAGTTTTCACTACTATTTCTACTTTCACCCAAAATGTAAGTAGAAATGTAACTTTCGCTGTAATTTTCACTACCACTTAAAATAGAACTCGCAATCCCGATTTGAGAACGAAGATAACTGTCAATGCAACTATTGATGTAATTATTCCAACTATATTTATTATCATACATAGAATAATCATAGTGGGAATCGTCACTCCTAGACCCCTTATTTAAATAACTA